GTTAATGTAGCTTAATATGCAAAGCAAAGCACTGAAAATGCTTAGATGAGTCTGTCCACTCCATAAACATATAGGTTTGGTCCTGGCCTTTCTATTAGTTGTTAATAAAATTACACATGCAAGACTCCTCACTCCAGTGAAAATGCCCTCCAAGCCACTACAGGTCAAAAGGAGCTGGTATCAAGCACGCTAATAAAGCAGCTCAAAACGCCTTGCTCAGCCACACCCCCACGGGAGACAGCAGTGACAAAAATTAAGCAATAAACGAAAGTCTGACTAAGTTATATTATCAAGGACTGGTAAATTTCGTGCCAGCCACCGCGGTCACACGATTAGGCCAAACTAATAGATATTCGGCGTAAAGAGTGTTTTAGAACCCAAAAACCAATAGAGCCAAACTCTAGCCAGGCCGTAAAAAGCCCTTGCTACTGTAAGATACACAACGAAAGTGGCTTTAGAAAATCTGAACACACGATAGCTAAGACCCAAACTGGGATTAGATACCCCACTATGCTTAGCCCTAAACATGAAAAATTGAAAACAAAATTATTCGCCAGAGTACTACCAGCAAGCGCTGGAAACTCAAAGGACTTGGCGGTGCCCTACATCCCTCTAGAGGGGCCTGTCCTATAATCGATAAACCCCGATCTACCTCACCAATCTTTGCCAAATCAGCCTATATACCGCCATCTTCAGCAAACCCTAAAAAGGATAAACAGTAAGCACAAATATTAACATAAAAACGTTAGGTCAAGGTGTAGCCTATAGATTGGAAAGAGATGGGCCACATTCCCTAAACTAGGGTAACTCTCACGAAAACCTATGTGAAAACAAAAGTTAAAGGTGGATTTAGTAGTAAATTAAGAGCAGAGTGCTTAATTGAACAAGGCCATGGGGCACGCACACACCGCCCGTCACCCTCCTCAAGTAAAAATATCGACCTCTTTAATAAAACCCCAAGATATTAGTCCACAAGAGGAGACAAGTCGTAACAAGGTAAGTGTACTGGAAAGTGCACTTGGACAACACAAAGCGTAGCTTAAACATAAAATCGACCTCTTTAATAAAACCCCAAGATATTAGTCCACAAGAGGAGACAAGTCGTAACAAGGTAAGTGTACTGGAAAGTGCACTTGGACAACACAAAGCGTAGCTTAAACATAAAGCACCTAGTTTACACCTAGAAGATTTCAAATAAACCGACCGCTTTGAAACTAGACATAGCTCAAAACTAACTCCACAAAATTATATAAACAGAACAAAAACAAAACATTTACAAGACAAAAGTATGGGCGATAGAAATTATATTTGACGCTATAGAGGCAGTACCGTAAGGGAACTAATGAAAGAGACCCATAAGTAGGCAATAGCAAAGCTTAACCCTTGTACCTTTTGCATAATGATTCAATTAGAACACCTTAGCAAAAAGAATTTGAGTTAAAAACCCCGAAACCAGACGAGCTACCTAGCAGCAACTCAGAGAGTGAACTCGTCTATGTGGCAAAATAGTGAGACGACTCCTAGGTAGAGGCGAAAAACCTATCGAGCCTGGTGATAGCTGGTTGTCCAGAAGAGAATTTTAGTTCTAATCTAAGTTACGCCAAAAATAAGACGAAATAAAATGCAAACTTAGATTATAGTCTAAAAGGGTACAGCCTTTTAGACACGGGATACAACCCCTATTAGAGAGCAAAACAAAACAAACCACCATAGTTGGCCTAAGAGCAGCCATCAAATAAGACAGCGTTCAAGCTCAACAGCACCCGTAGCCTAATTCCAACTAACAACAGCTGATACTCCTAATATATAAACTGGACCACTCTATTTCTGAATAGAAGAGATAATGTTGATATGAGTAACAAGAAATATTTCTCCCAGCACATGTGTATATCTGAACGAATACATCACTGATAGTTAACAAAACAAACATAACCCAACCACTCACCACGCTATTAATTGTTAATCCAACACAGGAGTGCTACTAGGGAAAGATTAAAAAAAGTAAAAGGAACTAGGCAAGCATAAACCCCGCCTGTTTACCAAAAACATCACCTCTAGCATGAAAAGTATTAGAGGCACTGCCTGCCCGGTGACTTTAGTTTAACGGCCGCGGTATCCTGACCGTGCAAAGGTAGCATAATCACTTGTTCTCTAAATAGGGACTTGTATGAACGGCCTCACGAGGGTTTGACTGTCTCTTACTTTTAATCAGTGAAATTGACATTCTCGTGAAGAGGCGAGAATAACATAATTAGACGAGAAGACCCTATGGAGCTTTAATTAACTAACTCATAAGTATAATAATCACCCACAAGGCACAATCCCTCTTTTACTGAGTTAGCAATTTGGGTTGGGGTGACCTCGGAATATAGACAAGCTCCCGAGAAAGTCAATCAAGACACACAAGTCAAAATTAATTTATTAAACACTGATCCGCTATAGCGATCAACGGAATAAGTTACCCTAGGGATAACAGCGCAATCCTATTTAAGAGTCCATATCGACAATTAGGGTTTACGACCTCGATGTTGGATCAGGACATCCCAATGGTGTAGCAGCTATTAATGTGTTCGTTTGTTCAACGATTAAAGTCCTACGTGATCTGAGTTCAGACCGGAGCAATCCAGGTCGGTTTCTATCTATTTTAGGTCCCTCCCAGTACGAAAGGACAAGAGAGACAGGGCCTACTCAAAATGAGCGCCTTAAGACAATGGATGAATTCATCTTAATCACACTATGTACAATAAAACCCAAGAATAAGGGCTCGTTAGAGTAGCAGAGACCGGTAATTGCGTAAAACTTAAGCTTTTAAAATCAGAGGTTCAACCCCTCTCTCTAACAACAATATGTATATTATAAATTTAGCAACCACAATTATTCCTGTCTTACTGGCCGTAGCATTCTTAACCCTATTAGAACGCAAAATCCTGGGGTACATACAACTTCGGAAAGGACCCAATGTCGTAGGACCCTACGGACTCCTCCAACCAATCGCAGATGCAATCAAACTATTTACCAAAGAACCGCTACAACCACTAACATCTTCTTTCACACTATTCATCATTGCCCCTACCCTAGCACTAACCCTGGCGCTCATTATATGAATCCCACTGCCCATACCACACCCACTAATCAACATAAACCTAAGTGTACTGTTTATGCTAGCCCTATCAAGCCTTGCTGTCTATACCATTTTATGGTCAGGATGAGCTTCAAACTCAAAATATGCACTAATCGGTGCCTTACGGGCAGTCGCCCAGACAATTTCCTATGAGGTAACATTAGCTATCATCATCCTATCTATTCTGCTCATAAACGGCTCCTTTACACTATCAACACTAATTATTACCCAAGAACACACCTGATTAATTATTCCATCATGACCCCTGGCCATAATATGATTTATTTCAACCCTAGCAGAAACCAACCGGGCACCCTTTGATCTAACAGAAGGTGAATCAGAACTGGTCTCGGGCTTCAACGTAGAATACGCTGGGGGCCCCTTCGCCCTTTTCTTCTTAGCAGAATATGCCAATATTATTATAATAAATACGCTCACAACCATCTTACTTCTAGGAGCACATAACAACTTAATACTCCCAGAGATGTTCACCATCAACTTAATCACCAAAACGCTCCTATTAACAATAGTATTCCTATGAGTTCGAGCATCATACCCCCGATTTCGATATGACCAATTAATGCACCTATCATGAAAAAACTTCCTACCCCTCACCCTGATACTATGTATATGGCACGTGACTTTACCAATCACTTTAGCGGGCATCCCGCCCATAACATAGAAATATGTCTGATAAAAGAGTTACTTTGATAGAGTAAATCATAGGGGGCCAACCCCTTATTTCTAGAGCTGTAGGAATTGAACCTACCACTAAGAATTCAAAAATCCTCGTGTCACCTATTCTACACCAAACTCTAAGTAAGGTCAGCTAAATAAGCTATCGGGCCCATACCCCGAAAATGTTGGTTTTTACCCTTCCCATACTAATCAACCCCTTAATCTTCTCCCTAACCATAGCAACAATAATCTCAGGAACCTTATTAGTCATAACAAGCTCTCACTGATTCATGGTCTGAGTTGGATTTGAAATCAATATACTAGCTATCATCCCCCTGCTAACAAAACAACACAGCCCCCGATCCACAGAAGCAGCGACCAAATATTTTATGACACAAACAACCGCTTCTATACTCCTAATGATAGCCGTGATCATGAACCTACTACACACCGGCCATTGGTCAGTTATAAAAACAAGTAACCTAATAGCATCAACTATAATAACGGTAGCCCTCACAATAAAACTAGGACTCGCCCCATTCCACTTCTGACTACCAGAAGTGACTCAAGGTATCCCATTATCATCAGGACTGATTCTATTGACATGACAAAAACTAGCACCTTTATCAGTCTTATACATGATCATACCCCTCATAAACACAACACTCCTCATAACACTGTCCCTATTATCTATCATAGTGGGAGGCTGAGGGGGTCTAAATCAAACACAATTACGCAAAATTATGGCCTACTCATCTATTGCCCACATAGGATGAATAACCTCTGTATTAGTCTACAACCCTACCATAACACTACTAAACCTCTACATTTATATCCCTATAACAATCACAGCCTTTATACTATTAATGAAAAGCCTAGCCACTACAATAACCCTAATATCTCGCACGTGAAACAAGATACCTCTAATCACCACTACACTTCTGATCACAATGTTATCTATAGGAGGCCTACCCCCACTAACTGGCTTTCTACCAAAATGACTTATCATTCAAGAAATAACAAAAAATAACAGCATCACTATCCCAACACTAATAGCCTTCTTATCCCTATTAAGCCTATATTTTTACACACGAATCACGTACGCCACATCACTAACAATATTCCCAACAGCAAATAATATTAAAATCAACTGACAACTTAAGACTACAAAACAAACAACATGCCTACCACTAATAATTATTATCTCAACTCTAACTCTTCCAATAGCACCAATAATCTTGACTCTGGAGTAGGAGTTTAGGTTACTTAGACCAGAGACCTTCAAAGCCTCAAGAAAATACGCAATATTTAACTCCTGAAAATAAGGACTGCAAGACTCTATCTTACATCAAATGAACGCAAATCAACCACTTTAATTAAGCTAAGCCCTCACTAGACTGATGGGACTTAAACCCACGAAAATTTAGTTAACAGCTAAACACCCTAGACAACTGGCTTCAATCTACTTCTCCCGCCGAAAGAAAAAAAAGGCGGGAGAAGCCCCGGCAGGGTTGAAGCTGCTTCTTTGAGTTTGCAACTCAATGTGTGTTACACCACGAGGCCTGGCAAAAAGAGGGCTCTCACCTCTGTCCTTAGGTTTACAGCCTAATGCCTACTCGGCCATTTTACCTATGTTCATCAATCGATGATTGTTTTCAACCAACCATAAGGATATCGGTACCCTGTACCTCCTATTCGGTGCCTGGGCTGGGATAGTCGGCACTGCACTAAGCCTGCTAATCCGTGCTGAACTAGGCCAACCAGGCGCCCTACTGGGTGATGACCAAATCTACAATGTAATCGTCACTGCACATGCTTTTGTAATAATTTTCTTCATGGTCATGCCTATTATAATCGGAGGCTTCGGAAACTGATTGATCCCTCTAATGATTGGAGCTCCTGATATAGCCTTCCCCCGAATGAATAACATGAGCTTCTGACTCCTTCCGCCCTCTTTCCTACTACTCTTGGCCTCCTCCACAGTAGAAGCCGGGGCAGGTACCGGATGGACAGTATATCCCCCTTTAGCTGGAAACCTGGCCCACGCAGGAGCTTCTGTTGATCTGGCTATTTTCTCCTTACACCTGGCGGGTGTGTCCTCAATCCTGGGAGCTATTAACTTTATTACCACTATCGTTAATATGAAACCCCCAGCCCTTTCCCAATACCAAACTCCGCTATTCGTCTGATCTGTCCTGATCACAGCTGTTCTTCTGCTCCTTTCACTCCCTGTTTTAGCTGCCGGAATTACGATGCTGCTAACGGATCGTAATCTGAACACAACCTTTTTTGACCCTGCTGGAGGGGGAGACCCAATTTTATACCAACACTTGTTCTGATTTTTCGGTCATCCAGAAGTATATATCTTAATTTTACCTGGCTTTGGCATTATCTCACACATCGTTACCTACTACTCAGGGAAAAAAGAGCCCTTCGGGTATATGGGAATAGTGTGGGCTATAATATCTATCGGATTCCTAGGCTTCATTGTATGGGCCCACCATATATTTACAGTAGGCTTAGACGTAGACACCCGGGCCTATTTTACCTCTGCTACCATAATCATTGCTATTCCCACCGGAGTAAAAGTTTTTAGCTGATTGGCAACTCTTCATGGGGGAAATATTAAATGATCACCTGCAATGCTTTGAGCTCTAGGCTTCATTTTCCTATTTACAGTAGGGGGCCTTACAGGTATTGTGCTCGCTAACTCCTCACTTGATATTGTTCTTCACGATACTTATTACGTAGTAGCACATTTCCACTACGTCCTATCCATAGGGGCCGTCTTCGCTATCATAGGGGGCTTTATTCACTGATTCCCCCTGTTCTCAGGGTATACAATAAGCACAACCTGGGCAAAAATCCACTTCTTAATTATATTTGTGGGGGTTAATATAACCTTTTTCCCTCAACATTTCCTAGGCTTGTCAGGAATACCACGCCGCTACTCAGACTACCCAGACGCTTATACAACTTGAAACACAGTTTCCTCTATGGGCTCTTTCATCTCACTAACAGCCGTTGTACTAATAATTTTCATGGTATGAGAAGCATTTGCATCTAAACGGGAAGTGCTTAAAGTAGAGCAACCATCAACAAACCTTGAATGACTTCATGGGTGCCCCCCTCCCTATCACACATTCGAAGAGCCCACCTATGTGGACCATAAATGGAAATAGCTCAAGAGAGGAAGGATTCGAACCCCCAAAAATTGGTTTCAAGCCAACGCCATAACCGCTATGTCTCCCTTAACGAGTGAGATATTAGTAAAACTTACGTAACTTTGTCAAAGTTAAATTACAGGCGAAACCCCTGTATGTCTCTATGGCTTACCCATTTCAACTAGGATTTCAAGACGCTACATCACCTATTATGGAAGAACTACTAAGCTTTCACGACCACGCTTTAATGATTGTTTTCCTAATTAGCTCCCTTGTACTATACATTATCTCACTTATACTGACAACCAGCCTAACTCACACTAGTACAATAGACGCACAAGAGGTAGAGACCATCTGAACAATTCTACCAGCTATTATTTTAATTTTAATCGCCCTGCCTTCCCTACGAATCCTGTATATGATGGACGAAATCAACAACCCCTCGGTGACTATCAAAACCCTAGGTCACCAGTGATACTGAAGTTACGAGTATACAGATTACGAAAACCTAACATTCGACTCCTATATGATTCCAACCCACGAATTGGCCCCCGGACAACTTCGCCTGCTTGAGGTTGATAATCGAGTAGTTCTACCCACAGAACTAACAATTCGAGTGCTAATTTCATCAGAAGACGTATTACACTCCTGGGCTGTCCCCTCTTTGGGATTAAAAACAGATGCCATTCCAGGGCGGCTAAATCAAACAACCCTCTTGTCTACTCGGCCAGGTTTATATTACGGACAATGCTCCGAAATCTGCGGGTCCAACCACAGCTTTATGCCGATTGTCCTTGAAATAGTACCCCTAAAATATTTCGAGAAATGATCCTCATCAATACTTTAACCTCATTGAGAAGCTAACCAGCGCTAGCCTTTTAAGTTGGAGATTGGAAGTATTGGCCTTCCCTCAATGATATGCCACAGCTAAACACATCAACCTGGTCTGTCACAATTATATCCACAATCCTAACGCTATTTATTATATTTCAGCTGAAATTCTCAAAATACTACTTTTACCCAAACCCCGAACCCATAACTACTAAGCCCCACGAGCACAAAACCCCCTGAGAAACAAAATGAACGAAAATCTATTTGCCTCTTTCGTTACCCCCACGATAATGGGCCTGCCTGTTGTCATTATTATTATTATGTTCCCCTCAATCCTTTTCCCCTCAGCAACACGTCTGATTAATAATCGGCTGGTTACAATGCAACAATGACTCACCCGATTGATCACCAAACAAATGATGTCTATTCACACTAAAAAGGGTCAAACCTGAGCATTAATACTAACCTCACTAATTATATTTATTGGCTCCACAAACTTGCTAGGCCTCCTACCACACTCATTCACCCCAACTACCCAGCTGTCAACAAACCTCAGCATGGCTATCCCCCTCTGGGCTGGTACAGTTATTCTAGGATTCCGCCATAAAACAAAAGCATCTTTAGCACATTTCCTGCCGCAAGGTACACCAACACCCCTAATCCCCATACTAATCCTCATTGAAACAATTAGCCTTTTTATTCAGCCCATAGCACTGGCAGTGCGACTTACGGCTAATATCACAGCAGGACATCTACTAATCCACCTCATTGGAAGCGCAACTCTAGCCCTGATGAATATTAGTATAACCACCGCCTTCCTCACATTTATCATTCTCATTATACTAACAATATTAGAATTTGCCGTGGCCCTAATTCAAGCCTACGTATTTACTCTACTAGTAAGCCTCTACTTACACGACAATTCCTAATGACCCACCAAACACATGCCTTTCACATAGTCAACCCAAGTCCCTGACCCCTTACAGGAGCTCTATCAGCCCTCCTCCTGACTTCCGGCCTAGTAATGTGATTTCACTTCAATTCAATAGTACTGCTGTCAGTAGGCCTAGCCACTAATATACTAACCATGTATCAATGATGACGCGACATTGTTCGAGAAGGCACTTTCCAAGGACACCACACACCAATTGTACAAAAAGGCCTTCGCTACGGGATAATCTTGTTTATTGTCTCAGAAATTTTCTTCTTTTCAGGCTTTTTCTGAGCATTCTATCACTCAAGCCTAGCCCCTACACCAGAACTAGGAGGACATTGGCCCCCAGCAGGGATTACCCCCCTGAACCCAATAGAAGTCCCCCTTCTCAACACATCTGTATTACTAGCCTCAGGAGTCTCCATCACATGAGCCCACCATAGCCTAATAGAGGGTAACCGAAAGCATATAATACAAGCACTATCCATTACTGTACTCTTAGGCCTATATTTTACATTGTTACAAGCCTCTGAGTATTATGAAGCACCATTCACCATCTCAGACGGGGTTTACGGGTCTACCTTCTTTATAGCCACAGGATTCCATGGCCTCCATGTCCTTATCGGGTCTACATTTCTCATCGTATGCTTCTTACGCCAATTAAACTTCCATTTCACATCTACACATCATTTCGGATTCGAAGCCGCAGCCTGGTATTGACACTTCGTAGACGTCGTATGATTATTCCTATATGTTTCAATTTATTGATGAGGCTCTTGTTCTTTTAGTACTAATCAGTATGGCTGACTTCCAATCAGCAGGACTTGGTAAACCCCAGGAAAGAATAATAAACTTCATACTAACAGTACTTATCAACACTCTACTGGCATCCTTGCTGGTAACAATCGCATTTTGACTACCCCAGATAAATGTCTATGCTGAAAAATCAAGTCCATATGAGTGCGGATTCGACCCTATAGGATCCGCCCGCCTCCCATTCTCAATAAAGTTCTTTCTAGTGGCCATTACCTTCCTGCTATTTGACCTAGAGATTGCACTCCTCCTGCCCCTACCATGAGCCTCCCAAACTAATAAACTAACAACCATATTACTAATATCCCTCTTCCTAATTACATTACTAACCATAAGCCTGGCCTATGAATGAATGCAAAAAGGACTAGAGTGGTCCGAATATGATAATTAGTTTAACCAAAACAAATGATTTCGACTCATTCGATTATGATTGTATCTCATAATTATCAAAATGCCTCTAACCCATATAAACGTAATGTTAGCATTCACTATTTCCTTGGTGGGTCTATTCATATACCGATCACACTTAATATCATCCCTTCTGTGTCTAGAAGGACTAATACTTTCCCTATTCGTAATAATAGTCATAACAACCCTCACCACCCACACAACCCTGGCCAATATAATACCCATCATCATACTAGTATTCGCTGCATGCGAGGCGGCACTTGGCCTATCCCTATTAGTAGCGGTATCTAACACTTACGGAGTTGATCACGTACAAAACCTAAACCTGCTCCAATGTTAAAAATCATTATTCCCACAATCATATTAATCCCCCTTACATGACTATCAAAAGGTGGTATACTATGAATCAATTCCACAGCATATAGTCTGATAATCAGTATAACATGCTTGCCTCTCATAAATCAACCCTGTGACAATAGCCTAAATATATCACCACTGTTCTTCTCCGACCCCTTATCAACCCCTCTAGTAATACTGACAACCTGACTCCTCCCACTCATAATTATTGCCAGCCAAAATCACCTTTCCTGTAAGCCTGTTGTACAAAAAAAAATATATATTACAACAATAGTTCTACTACAAGTATTCTTAATTATAACATTCTCCGCCAATGAACTAATAATATTTTACATCCTATTTGAAGCCACACTACTGCCCACTCTTATTATAATTACCCGATGGGGAAACCAAGCAGAACGATTAAACGCTGGAGTTTACTTCCTCTTCTACACCCTAGCTGGCTCGCTGCCTCTGTTGGTAGCACTAGCCTATATACAAACAACAATAGGCTCACTAAGCTTATTGTTGTGCCAATACTGAATCAACGACTCACCCCATATCTGGGGCGACTCGATTCTATGACTAGCATGCATAATAGCATTTATAGTAAAAATACCCCTATATGGTCTACACCTGTGACTACCCAAAGCCCATGTAGAAGCCCCAATCGCTGGCTCCATAGTTCTAGCTGCTATCCTACTAAAATTAGGGGGATACGGAATATTGCGAATCACCTTGATCCTAACCCCCTCCACAAACTTCATAACGTACCCCTTTATAATACTCTCCCTATGGGGCATAATTATGACCAGCTCCATTTGCTTGCGCCAAACAGACCTCAAATCCCTGATCGCTTATTCCTCCGTTAGCCACATGGCATTGGTTATCATGGCAATCTTAATTCAAAGCCCATGAGGCTTCGCGGGAGCCACCACACTGATGATCGCGCACGGCTTGACATCTTCAATACTATTCTGTCTAGCTAACTCCAATTATGAACGAACTCATAGCCGAACTATATTACTGGCCCGGGGCTTACAAATTATCCTCCCGCTGATGGCAGCCTGGTGACTGATAGCAAGCCTAATGAACCTAGCACTACCACCATCCATTAATTTAATTGGGGAGTTATTTGTGACCATAGCCATATTCTCATGATCTAACTGATCAATTATTTTCTTAGGAATTAATATTGTCATCACAGCCCTATACACATTTTATATACTAATCACAACTCAACGGGGAAAATACACATACCATATCTACAGCATCAAGCCCTCTTTCACCCGAGAGAACACCCTTATAACGCTCCACCTAACCCCCCTGTTATTAATGATAATTAAACCACAAATTATTCTGGGGACCCCTTACTGTAAATATAGTTTAATAAAAACCTTAGATTGTGAATCTAACAATAGAAAACACAACTTTCTTATTTACCGAAAAAGTATGCAAGACCTGCTAACTCATGCGCCCATATCTAAACATATGGCTTTTTCAAACTTTTAAAGGATGGTAGCTATCCATTGGCCTTAGGAGCCAAAAATTTGGTGCAACTCCAAGTAAAAGTTATGAACCTATTCTCAACTACAATACTCCTATCACTAGTAATCCTAACCCTCCCCCTTTTAACCAGCGACAACAAAGCTCTAAGCTACAGCAGCTATACTCAGTACATCAAAACAATAATCTCCTATTCGTTTATAACAAGCTTAATCCCAACCACTATATTTATCCAATCAGGACTAGAAACAGTAATCTCAAACTGACACTGGATAACAATTCAAACAGCAAAACTAAGCCTTAGTTTCAAACTAGACCTTTTCTCTATAATTTTCATACCTGTCGCCCTATTTATTACTTGGTCTATCATAGAATTTTCGATGTGGTATATGCACACGGATCCTAATATCAACCGCTTCTTTAAGTACCTACTAATATTCCTAATCACAATACTAATTTTAGTTACCGCCAACAACCTATTCCAGCTATTCATTGGCTGGGAAGGAGTAGGAATTATATCATTCCTACTTATTGGCTGATGATATAGCCGAACAGACGCAAACACAGCCGCACTCCAAGCCATCCTATATAATCGTGTAGGAGACATTGGGTTCCTCCTGTCTATAGCATGGTTTATAATTAATTCAAATTCATGAGAAATCCAACAGATCTTTGCCCTGAACACAGAAAGCCCCACCCTACCTGTGATAGGTCTATTACTAGCCGCCACAGGAAAATCGGCCCAGTTTGGCCTACACCCCTGACTCCCCTCTGCTATAGAAGGCCCTACACCAGTCTCAGCTCTACTACACTCCAGTACAATAGTGGTAGCGGGTATTTTCCTACTCATCCGATTCCACCCTTTGTTGGAAGAAAATAAACTAGCCCAGACAGCAGCACTATGCCTAGGGGCCATCACCACACTCTTCACAGCCGTCTGCGCACTAACCCAAAATGACATTAAAAAAATCATTGCTTTTTCCACCTCAAGCCAGCTGGGCCTTATAATAGTCACAGTGGGCATTAACCAGCCTCAACTAGCATTCCTCCACATTTGCACTCACGCCTTCTTTAAAGCCATATTATTCCTATGCTCCGGCTCTATTATTCACAGCCTAGGTGACGAACAGGATATTCGAAAAATAGGGGGCCTGTATAAACCACTGCCCTTCACCACTACCGCCCTAATTATCGGAAGTCTAGCACTAACAGGAATGCCCTTCCTGACAGGCTTCTACTCAAAAGACCTAATCATCGAAGCCGCCAATGTATCTTACACAAACGCCTGAGCCCTGTTAATTACCCTAGCCGCTACTTCCATAACAGCCGTATATAGCACCCGCATCATCTTCTTCGCATTATTAGGAAAACCACGATTTCCCCCCACAGTCCTAATCAATGAAAACAACCCCCTATTAATCAAACCCATCACACGCCTACTAATTGGGAGCATCTTTGCCGGATTTATTATCTCTAACAACCTTAATCCCTCAACCGTACCCCAAATAACCATGCCCTTTTACCTAAAATTTACCGCTCTGGCAATTACCCTGACAGGGTTCATCCTAGCCCTGGAACTCAACTACATGACCCAAAACCTAAAGCACAATTGCCCAACAGCTACGTTTAAATTTTCAACTCTACTCGGATACTTTCCCTCAATCATGCACCGAGCCAACCCAACAGCAGGCCTGCTTACCGGCCAAAAGCTAGCCAACATGATTATAGATCTTACCTGACTAGAAAAAACAGTGCCCAAATCAATCTCCGAAGCCCAACAATTCTCATCAATTGCAATCTCAACCCAAAAGGGAATAATCAAACTCTATTTCCTCTCCTTCCTACTCACCGCACTAATTGCCACAACTATACTTAATTTCCTCGAGTAACCTCCAAAATAATCACCACGCCCATGAACAGGGACCAACCCGTGACAACCACCAACCAGCTACCATAGCTATACAACGCAGAAACACCTACTGCTTCCTCACTAAAAACTCCTAAACCCCCTATGTCATAATCAGCTCAACCCCCAACCCCGTTAAACTCAATAACCAACCCGAACTTCTCACCAACCAATACAAACAACACCAACATAGCCTCCACAACCAAACCAAAAACTAAACCCCCCAACACGACCACGTTAGATGATCACGCCTCAGGATATTGCTCCGTAGCCATAGCCGTGGTATAACCAAAAACTACAAGCATACCACCCAAATAAATCAAAAACACCATTAAACCTAAGAAAGAACCACCAAGGCTCACAACAATACCACAACCAACCCCACCACTTACAATCAACCCAATCCCACCATAGATGGGAGATGGTTTTGAAGAGAATCCAGCAAAACCAACTACAAAAATAATACTTAAAATAAACACAATATAAATCAACATTATTCTTACATGGATGTATCCACGACTAGTGACACGAAAAATCACCGTTGTATTTCAACTACAAGAACAGCCAATGACCAACATTCGAAAATCACACCCCCTGATAAAAATCATCAACGACTCTCTTATTGATCTCCCTGCCCCCTCAAACATCACATCCTGATGAAACTTCGGATCCCTCCTAGGCATCTGCCTAATACTACAAATCACAACAGGAATTTTCCTGGCCATACACTACACATCAGATACAGCAACAGCTTTCAACTCCGTCACCCATATCTGCCGAGACGTAAACTACGGCTGAGTACTACGGTACCTTCACGCCAACGGAGCCTCTATATTTTTCATCTGCCTCTATCTACATATCGGCCGGGGCCTCTATTATGGATCCTATTTGTATAAAGAGACTTGAAACGTTGGAGTTATCCTACTGTTTGCCACAATAGCAACCGCCTTTATAGGATACGTACTCCCATGAGGCCAAATATCTTTCTGAGGAGCAACGGTCATTACCAACCTATTATCGGCGATCCCGTATATCGGGACAGACCTTGTCGAATGGATCTGAGGTGGTTTCTCTGTAGACAAGGCCACTCTGACCCGATTCTTCGCATTTCACTTCCTCCTACCTTTTATCATCTCAGCAATAGTAATAGTGCATCTCCTATTTCTACATGAAACAGGGTCCAATAACCCAATAGGCATCCCCTCCAACATAGACATAATCCCCTTCCACCCCTACTACACAATCAAAGACATTCTAGGGCTACTAGCAATAATCATAATTCTATTAACCCTAGTACTATTTTCCCCAGATATGTTAGGAGACCCCGACAACTATACACCGGCCAACCCACTAAGCACCCCTCCCCACATTAAACCAGAGTGATACTTCCTATTCGCATACGCAATCCTACGATCAATCCCCAATAAACTAGGTGGAGTGTTAGCACTAGTCCTCTCAATCTTAATCTTAGCCGTCATCCCCATACTCCACACCTCCAAACAACGAAGCATGTTATTCCGTCCTTTAAGCCAATGCCTATTCTGACTACTAGTAGCGGACCTCTTAACTCTGACATGAATCGGAGGGCAGCCCGTCGAACACCCATATATTATTATCGGACAACTAGCCTCTATCCTATACTTCTCAATCATCATTGTGCTAATACCCCTAGCCAGCCTGGCAGAAAACCGCCTATTAAAATGAAGAGTCTATGTAGTATATTAATTACACTGGTCTTGTAAACCAGAAAAGGGGAGAGCACTCCCCCAAAGACTCAAGAGAAAGACACGAGCCTCACCATCAACACCCAAAGCTGATATTCTAATTAAACTACCTCTTGAAATAGCACACACACCCATGCGGAACTTTAACCACAAGCCGTATGTTGTCGTGCATAACGCCACACCCACATAGATAATTAAGCCAGTACATACCAATGCACCAACCACATAGTACATGACATGCATGATCATACATAAAACCCTCCACCCCATGGATATCAAGCAGGTACAAACTATCATCAATATTACATTAGACATACAAATGCGTTATCGTACATACCCCATTCCATTACGTGTAATCCTCAACAGCACGGATATCCATCACCACAGTAACTCACACAACTTACCTACCTCCGTGAAACCATCAACCCGCCCAATAACGTACTACCCTCCTCGCCCCGGGCCCATAACATGTGGGGGTTCCTATCCTGGGTCGTAAACGGCATCTGGTTCTTACCTCAGGGACATAACGCTAAGATCGCCCACTCGTTCCCCTTAAATAAGACATCTCGATGGATTCATGACTAATCAGCCCATGCCGCGGCATAACTGCACTTCCATGCCCTTGGTATCTTTTTATTTTGGGGGATGCTTGGACTCAACATTGGCCGTCAAAGGCCCTGACCCGGTGCTAGAACTCCAGCTGGACTTAGTATGCAGACCCTTCACCCACATAATGAGGAGCGGGACATTTTCTTAATGATGCGTAGGACATATTTTGTTGTTATCTAAGGATGTTTTTATTACAGAGTACGTAGCCCGCATTGAATTTTGCGCCCACTTGAGCATGGCAACTACCAGACTGACCATGAATCATGCCCTGCCGCCATGCTTAACCTTATAAACACCCAGGCCCCGAATTAGTTTATTCCCTATCCACAATCCCAGACTGGCACTGACCCTGCCACGAACCTGTATTCCCAATCCAAAATCCACCCCGACCACACCTTCCCACTCTAAAGACATACGATCCTAAAATAAGCGGAACCTCT